ATAGAAAGTTATTAATAGACGAGATTTTCAAAAAAAAATGCTTCTTCCTATTCCTGGAAGAAAAGAAAGATTTCTTTACTTGATACAAATTTGACATAACAACATGATAAAGTTTTATTTTATTTCTATTTAATTATTTCATTTAGTAATTTAGTAGAATTATTATTAATTAATAATTTATTAATTAATTTTTATTTTTAATTATTATTTAGAATTAATTAATTATTGTAATTGAAATAAGGTTTTCATTATAACCATATATAGTGATATAGTGAAACGATATTCCAGGTTCTTTTAAAATAAAAGTAAAAGAATTTTTTTTTTCAATACCCACTCTTTGATTTCTATGTTCTTTATTTTTATTAGTTTTAGTTAAGAATTCGAGTGATTGGGCTGTCTATTGATTCTGAGAGGAAATGAAATATTCAAATGATTTTTCATCAAATGACTATTCATCTATTTATTTTGATGTAACTAGTGGAAGGAAAGATCTATGGAAAAATGGTGGTTCAATTTGATGTTTTCCAAGGGGGGGATAGAATCTAGGTGTCGGCTAAGTAAATCAATGGATAGTCTTGATCCTCTTGAGAATACCCGTGTAAGTGAACACCTCGTTCTAAATGATACAGAAAAAAACATTTTGAGTTGTAGTACTCGTGATAATAGGAATGTTGATCGTTTAGTCGGCGTGGGGGATATTCGGACTTTCAGCGCGAATGACACTTTTTTGGTTCGGGATAGTAATAATAGAGACAGTTATTCCATATATTTGGATATTGAAAATCAAGTTTTTGAGATTGACAATGATCATTTTTTTCTTAATGAATTAGAAAGTTCTTTTTATAGTTATTGGAATTCTAGTTATTTGAATAATGGACCTAGGAGTGCTGACTCCCGCTATGATCATTATATGTATGATACTAATTATAGTTGGAATAATTACATCAACAGTTGCATTGATAGTTATCTTCGTTCTCAAATCTGGATTGATAGTTATATTTTAAGTAGTAGTGAACATTATAATGAAAGTTACCTTTATAATCACATTTGTGATCAAAGCAGAAATTGTAGTGAAAATAAGAGTTCCGGTCTAAGAACTGGCACAAATAGTATCGATTTAACTCTAAGAGAAAGTTCTAATGATCTTGATGTAACTCAAAAATATAGGCATTTGTGGGTTCAATGTGAAATTTGTTATGGATTAAATTATAAGAAATTTTTGAAATCACGAATGGATATTTGTGAACAATGTGGATATCATTTGAAAATGAGTAGTTCAGATAGAATTGAACTTTTGATTGATCCAGGCACGTGGAATCCTATGGATGAAGACATGTTATCTCTGGATCCCATTGAATTTCATTCAGAGGAAGAACCCTATAAAGATCGTATTGATTCTTATCAAAAAAAGACAGGATTAACTGAGGCTATTCAAACAGGTATAGGCCAACTCAACGGCATTCCCGTAGCAATTGGGGTTATGGACTTTCAGTTTATGGGGGGTAGTATGGGATCCGTAGTAGGCGAGAAAATTACTCGTTTGATCGAGTATGCTGCCAATAAACTTTTACCTCTTATTCTAGTGTGTGCTTCTGGAGGAGCACGAATGCAAGAAGGAAGTTTGAGCTTGATGCAAATGGCTAAAATATCTTCTGCTTTATATGATTATCAATCGAATAAAAAGTTATTTTATATATCAATTCTTACATCTCCTACGACTGGCGGGGTGACTGCTAGTTTTGCTATGTTGGGAGATATCATTATTGTTGAACCGAACGCCTATATTGCATTTGCAGGTAAAAGAGTAATTGAACAAACATTGAATAAGACAGTACCTGAGGGTTCACAAGCGGCTGAATTTTTATTCCATAAGGGCTTATTCGATCTAATCGTACCACGTAATCTGTTAAAAAGTGTTCTAAATGAATTATTTCAGCTTCACGCGTTCTTTCCTTTGAATCATAACTCAAGTATAGCTTTAAGTTAATTAAATGAATTCCATTTTTGGGGTTCTAGTGAACAAGTATTTGTTTATCGATTTGTCAAAAAAAATTGGAAAAATCCAACGAATGGTTTTTTGTGACAATTAAGAAGAATTTGTAGAATTGTAGTAAAGAATCATGTAGATAATTGCTGATATTCTTGATTACTAAGTAGGAAATGAAACCTCTATCAACTAGCAACAAGCTAAAAGAACGCAATTTTTTTTTCCGCGAAATTTAATTGGGTAATGAAAATAATAAATAAAAAATTTCATCTTATTTTCTTACCTTCGGATTATAACGAAATTTTCGGGAATTTACAATTTATTTGCATTTATAAGTGGAAGAAGCTCTTTATTATTTATTCCATTACTTTATTAAAATTAAAGTTATAAAACAAGAGTGGATTATCATTTATATCTATATATTTCATGTAGAAAATTGAATAAGCTCATTTAATTAGTTCTAGATTCCTTGCACTTTCATTCTATAATACTTATTTAATACTTAAACTTAGATTCACTTCGATATACTATAATTTATATTAGATATACTATAATACGAATTAGAATACGAATTCTAATAATTAGAAGATATCTTTCTCTTTTTAACAATAATAATATAGAATATAGTAAGTAAAAAGATTAATATAACAATAAATAATAGATACAAATATTCAATCGGGGGTGCCCAGCCTATGACAATTCTTAACAATTTACCCTCTATTTTTGTGCCTTTAGTAGGCTTAGTCTTTCCGGCAATTGCAATGGCTTCCTTATCTCTTCATGTTCAAAAAAACAAGATTTTTTAGATTCGATGAAAGAAAGTTTTACTTATTTTTTCAAGACCTATACTTGAATCATAACAGAAATATCCGTTTTAGCTATATATTTAGTATAATTATGGTATAAAATAAAAAAAAAAAAATGACACCGATAAAAGAAGGGTTTTTTATGCAGACGTGAATATGATATATTAATAAACGAGCCATTTGAAAATCAATATCAATCAAGATTGGAGTAGATGCCTGAAATAAACGCAAAGTAAAAGTATCCGTATGCGCGTAGATAGGGGATCGTACGAGAGTGCTTCATTTTAGTATTTTAGACTAACAAATTGGATGAATTCCTACCCAAAATGCACATCAGAATGGTGCGAGTTGATGAAAGTTACTTCGGAAACAAAAAAAGTAAAGTAAAATTTATGCGGGCTAGTCTCTCACTTCCAATAAAATGCAACCGGATCTAGTATGAGTTGGCGATCAGAACATATATGGATAGAACTTATAGTGGGGTCTCGAAAAACAAGTAATTTCTGTTGGGCTTTTATACTTTTTTTAGGTTCATTGGGGTTTTTATTGGTTGGAATTTCTAGTTATCTTGACAGAAATTTGATATCTTTATTTCCGTCTCAGGAAATCATTTTTTTTCCCCAAGGGATCGTGATGTCTTTTTATGGGATCGCTGGTCTATTTATTAGCTCTTATTTGTGGTGTACAATTTCATGGAATGTGGGTAGCGGTTATGATCGATTCGATAGAAAAGAAGGAATCGTGTGTATGTTTCGTTGGGGATTTCCTGGAAAAAATCGGCGCATCTTACTCCGATTTCTTATGAAAGATATTCAGTCTATCAGAATAGAAGTTCAAGAGGGTATTTATGCTCGGCGTGTTCTTTATATGGAAATCAGAGGCCAGGGGGTCATTCCTTTGATTCGTACTGATGAAAATTTGACTCCACGAGAAGTTGAGCAAAAAGCTGCGGAATTGGCTTCTTTTTTGCGCGTACCAATTGAAGTAGTTTGAAATGAACTGAAAACTGAAGAATAAACATTTGTCTTACCAGGAGGCCAGGAGTCCCTTCTTTTGCTTTTTTGTTTCTAGAGTATAACTTAACTGAAGTTTCTCCACAATACTTGATGAAGCAAAGAAGACGTATATTATTAATATACTAAACAATACAATGAAATATACTAAACAATACATTTTTTTTGTCAGTCATGTATTCTTTCGTTTTTTAGACTATGATTCTGTAATTTTTTCGAAATTCAAAGACTAACTAACCACTGGACTCATAAAAAAATAGATAATAAATTTAGATTTTAGAAGTTCGAGGTCTTGTAATAGAACTTATGCTGGAATAGTAGATCGTCTAGAGTCGACGAATGAGACGGGGTTCGGTCAAAATTTACAGACAAAAAAATGAAAAAAAAAAAAGCATTCATTCCCCTTTTATATCTTACATCGATAGTATTTTTGCCCCGGTGGATCTCTTTTTCATTTAATAAAAGTCTGGAATCTTGGGTTACTAATTGGTGGAATACTAGTCAATCTGAAACTTTTTTAAGTGATATTCAAGAAAAGAGTATTCTAGCGAATTTCATAGAATTCGAGGAACTCTTCCTATTGGACGAAATGCTAAAGGAATACCCGGAAACACATTTACAAAGGTTTCGTATCGGAAGAATCCATAAAGAAACGATTCAATTGATCAAGATGTATAATGAAGATAGTATCCATATGATTTTGCACTTCTCGACAAATTTACTCTGTTTCGTTATTCTAAGTGGTTATTCTATTCTAGGTAATGAAGAACTTATTATTCTTAATTCTTGGGTTCAAGAATTCCTATATAATTTAAGCGACACAATAAAAGCCTTTTCTATCCTTTTATTAACCGACTTATGTATAGGATTCCACTCACCTCATGGTTGGGAACTAATGATTGGCTCTGTCTACAAAGATTTTGGATTTGCTCATAATGATCAAATTATATCTGGCCTTGTTTCCACTTTTCCAGTCATTTTGGATACAATTTTTAAATATTGGATCTTCCGTTATTTAAATCGTGTATCTCCATCACTTGTAGTAATTTATCATTCAATGAATAACTGAAAAATAATGATCCACCGACAAAATTTTTAGAAGGTTGGTTATTTTTTAACCACTTCAAATTTTACTTTTTTTATATTTTATACCTTTTGTATATACATCCACACATCCAAGAGATTCCAATTTTT